ATAAGAGCACATTCCAACCAATTCCCAAAAAATATAAATTTGTATGAAATTCGAACTTGTAACTAATGCTAACATTGAAGCATTGAAAAAACTCATATAAGCAAAAAACCTCAAATATCCTTGATCATGAGACATATAATTGTCACTATAAATAAGAACCTGAATTCCAACTGTAGTGATTAATATTGACATAATAGAAGTAAGTGGATCAATAAAGTATCCGAACTCGAAAGAAAAATCATTATTCATGGTCCAAGGCCTTAGGGATTGATACATATAAGTTCGATCTATTTGTTCAATAGATAAATCGATCGAAAAAATCATAACTATACTTAACAATAAAATACTAATAAAAGCCCACATACGGCGAAGATGTTTTGTTGCGGTCGGAAAAAGTAGAAGTCCCACCCCTATTAACATAGGGACTGGAAGTGGAACTAAGGGTATGATCCAGGAATATTGATATGGATGGTCCATAAAATCAATAAAAAAATATTAATTGTTTTTATTCTTAATTCATTGTTTCTGATTCACCGGTTCTTAGCTCTTTTAAAGGCAATTAATCAAAAAATTTTTGCTTTTTCTAGTCATAGTTATTTTTAATTTTTCCCAACAGCTAAACAAAATGAAAAGTTCAAAGAAATCAAACGTTCTAACTAAGTGACTAGTCGAAAATAAATTTTTTTATACTTTCTACTAAGTAAGATTTTTATGAAGATAGAACCAATTCTAATTTCACTTATTATTCCCTAATTACACTTTACATTAATTTATGTATGTAGATCAAGACTAAAGAATTGCATTAAATTAAGTTTGATAGAAATCATAGGCTGGTCTAGAGCGTTCCCCAATAAGCTACGAACTAGATATTTGTAGTTTATTTATTTTTTGTTTATTCACAATCATATGCCATTCATGCATATTTTGATTTATTTATTTTTTCTCTAAACTAACTACCTTATAAAAAATACACAGATAATGAAATTAATAGTAAAACTAAGAAATGTTTTGTTTTAACAATAGATGTCTTTCACATCCAATTTGAGCAATGAATTTCTTTTTTTAATGGCAGTTCCAAAAAAACGTATTTCTATATTAAAAAAACGTATTCGTAAGAATATTTGGAAAAAAGGTGGGGGTTGGGCAGCGTTGAAGTCTTTTTCGTTAGCGAAATCCCTTTCTACTGGGAATTCAAAAAGTTTTTTTTTGTAAAACAAATAAATAAGAAAACGCTGGAATAATCTGAATAAGCCTGACTCAACAATGATTAAATTGTGTTTCGAATTTATACTCTATACTATAGAAAAGTATAAAAAAGTAAGTAACCATTCCCCTTTCATAATGTTTTGAACAATTGATTTGTCTACTGAATTCGAAAAAAAAAAAAAGTATTTTTTTTTATTTGAATATTTTTTATTATTCCCGGGATGGGGATTCTTATTTTCCCCATCATCCAACATACGCCCTAAACACTAAACAAGAAGAATTTTTTTTATTGTTTCTAAATATGTCCAGCCCAATACCCAAGTGATTTGATCAATTTTAGTACAAATGAATACTGAAAAAACCTAACAATTACGACAACTCAAACACCAAAGTTAGGAAAAATGAAAAAAGCGAAAGAACCTTTTTGAGTTGTTCCCTAGATTGAAGCTCGAACTAGTTAGTTACAGTCGTTACAACAGTTCTAGTTTAGTAAACCAGAAACGCGGAATCATTAAGTCTCCTCAATCTCGACAATTGACTAATAATAGGCTATTATGATTTCGAGCAAGCCGCTATGGTGAAATCGGTAGACACGCTGCTCTTAGGAAGCAGTGCTAGAGCATCTCGGTTCGAGTCCGAGTGGCGGCATAGCATCTCCAAAAAGATATACAAAAGGTGCTCTAAAGAATTTAATTTATGATTTCCATTCTGTATAGTTGAGATATTCTCGCTTTTAATTTTTTTTTTTATGATCTTTTCAACTTTAGAGCATATATTAACGCATATATCCTTTTCGGTCGTTTCAATTGGAATCCCGCTATATTTACTAACCTTATTAGTCGACGAAATAAGAGGACTATATGATTCATCAGAAAAGGGGATGATAGCTACCGCTTTATGTCTAACAGGATTATTAATCACCCGTTGGATTTACTCGAGGCATTTCCCATTAAGTGATTTATATGAATCATTAATCTTTCTTTCGTGGAGTTTTTCCATTATTCATAGGATTTTCGATTTTAAAAATAATAGAAATCATTTAAGCGTTATAACGGCCCCAAGTGCTATTTTTACCCAAGGCTTTGCTACTTCGGGTTTTTTAACCAAAATGCATCAATCCGGAATATTAGTACCCGCTCTCCAAGTCCAGTGGTTAATGATGCACGTAAGTATGATGGTATTGGGTTATGCAGCTCTTGTATGTGGATCCTTATTATCCATGGCTCTTCTAGTCATTACATCTCAAAAAGTTATAAGGTTTTTTTTGAAAAGAAAAAATTTTTTAAATGTAAATGAGTCGTTTTGCTTCGGCGAAATCCAATACATCAACGAAAAAAGGAATGTTTTTCTAAATACCCTTTCCACTAGAAATTATTACAGGTATCACGTGATTCAACAATTGGATGGTTGGAGTTATCGTATTATTAGTTTAGGATTTATCTTTTTAACCATAGGAATTCTTTCGGGAGCAGTATGGGCTAATGAGGCGTGGGGTTCTTATTGGAATTGGGATCCAAAAGAAACTTGGGCATTTATTACTTGGACTATATTCGGTATTTATTTACATATTCGAACAAATACAAATTTGGAAAGTGTAAATTCCGCAATTGTTGCTTCTACGGGATTTTTTATAATTTGGGTATGTTATTTCGGAGTCAATCTATTAGGAATAGGGTTACATAGTTATGGTCCATTTAATTAATATCTACTTGAATTGAGGAAGGGGTTTGATGAAGACAAAAATAGGACAGCGCATAGATCGAAACGAAACTTTGTATTAGTATAAGACGCCGAGAACCTTTTGAATCAAGTAGTGCGGCGATTCAAAAGGTTCTTACAAACGCCAAAGGCGTTTGGTCACAAGTCAAATTCGATTATTTTTCTTTTTTTATTGAACTGAAAAACTATCTATAAAAAAAAATTCGATATAATAGCTTCGGCCTTGTCCACGGATAGGGAGAGAACGAAATCCGGATAAATACCAATACCTATTACGGGTAGAAGAATAGAGATCAAAACAAATAACTCCCGTGGTCCAGAATCAAAAAAAGAAGAGTTTGGTGGGGCATTAAATAACTTGTACCCATAGAACATTTGCCGTAACATAGATAATGAATAAATAGGAGTTAATATCATTCCAATTGTCATTACAAAGGTGATTAGGATTTTGGGCATTAAATAAAATTTTTGGCTAGTAATTATTCCCAAAAATACTAAAAATTCCGCAACAAAACCACTCATGCCGGGCAGTGCAAGAGAAGCCATTGATAAGATACTGAATAGTGTGAATATCTTTGGAATTGGGATAGCCAGTCCGCCCATCTCGTCGAGATAAGCAAGGCGTATTCTATCATAACTCGTTCCTGCCAAGAAAAAAAGTGCAGCACTAATAAACCCATGAGAAATTATTTGTAAAATGGCTCCGTTAAGGCCTGTATCGGTTATCGAGCCAATTCCTAGAATTATGAAACCCATATGAGATACAGAGGAATAGGCTATTCTTTTTTTTAAATTCCGTTGTCCAGGAGATGTTGAAGCTGCATAAATTATTTGCATGGTACCTACTATCATGAAACAGGGGGAAAATATAGAATGGGCGTGCGATAATAGTTCCATATTGATCCGAATCAACCCATACGCCCCCATTTTTAATAAGATTCCGGCTAGAAGCATACAAGTACTGTAATGGGCCTCTCCATGGGTGTCTGGTAACCACGTATGGAAGGGTATAATCGGTAATTTGACAGCAAAAGCAATAAAAAATCCAATATAGAATACTATTTCTAGTGCCACAGGATACGATCGATTAACTAATGTTTCCAAATTTAATGTTGGTTCATTGGAACCATATAAACCGATACCCAATACTCCTATTAAAAGAAAAACGGAACCTCCTGCAGTGTACAAAATAAATTTTGTAGCTGAATAAAGGCGTTTCTTTCCACCCCACACGGACAGAAGTAGATAAACAGGAATTAATTCTAATTCCCACATGATGAAAAAAAGTAAAAGGTCTCGAGAAGAAAATGATCCTATTTGACCGCTGTACATCGCTAACATTAGGAAATGGAATAGTCGGGAATTCCGAGTAACCGGCCGAGCCGCTAAAGTAGCTAAAGTAGTGATAAATCCCGTCAGTAAAATGGGTCCTATGGAAAGTCCATCTATTCCCAACCGCCAGTCAAAACCAAAAAAGTTGATCCATTTATAATCCTCTTCTAGCTGGATTAATAGATCGTCCAATTGGAAATTATAACAAAACGCATAGGTCATTAGAAGGAGTTCTAAGACACATATATATATTGTATATCCTCTAGTCACCTTATTGCTTCTACAAGGGAGAAAGAAAATTAAAGAACCCGCGGCTATCGGAAAAACTACAATTAGTGTTAACCAAGGAAAAAAATTCGTGGTAAAGACAAGATAAACTTGGCCCAAAAAAACCCGTCCTCGAAAAAGAAAAAATAAGAATAGAATCTATTTTCGAGTTTCGAGGATGGGTTTTGTCGGTAATCGGTAAAAAAAAAAAAGAAACTGTTTTCAAAACGGATTCAAGTGGGTTTTTGGGAACGTATCAATATCAATAAGCTAGACCCATGCTTCTAGTTGTTTCATGCCATAAATAAACCCGAACACTCAAGAAATCCGTTGGACAGGCGGATTCGCATCGCTTACAACCAACACAATCCTCTGTTCTTGGAGCAGAAGCAATTTGCTTTGCTTTACATCCGTCCCAAGGTATCATTTCTAATACATCTGTGGGGCAAGCTCGGACACATTGAGTACACCCTATACATGTATCATAAATCTTTACTGAATGTGACATTGGATCTATCAATTGAACTTTTTAATTTTCGATCTAGTCAATTTTTAAACATCGTATATTTAAATACTAGATGAATCGATGATTTACCAGAATTTTTATAATTAACTCACTTCTGGATCAACTCCTAAGAGGGAACAAAGATACTTTGATTTCTTCCAGTTTCACAAACATGATCGAGGTTCGCGCATATTCTATATCCTAAGCCGAATTGATGAATATTCTGATTATGGTTTCTAAATACTATTTATTCAACAAAGTCGATTGATTGATACGAGTCGATTTTCTGTTACGATAAATTGACGAAACAATAGCTGATCCGATAGCTGCTTCAGCGGCTGCAATAGCTATAACAAAAATTGCGAAAATATCTCCTTTTAATTGTCGACTATCAAAAAAATCAGAGAATGTTACGAAATTGATATTAACTGCATTTACTATAAGTTCAAGACACATCAGGGCCCGAACCATATTTCGGCTTGTAATCAATCCATAGATACCAATAGAAAATAAATAGGCACTCAAAACAAGTACATGCTCAAGCATCATTGACCAACCCCGTACCAATTTCGATTCATTTCAATATGAACAATAATGCAAGTGATTTGATTGCTTCGAATATCCCAAGTACGGAGCAAAAGAATCTATTTGATAATAGATCGAATACAAAATTTCTATTTTTTCTATTGATCCACGAATAGTATTCAACTAGACTTTAAAGAATTTAAGGGAAATGGATGTGATAACACATAAAAAAGTTGAATTGTAATTGTAATTTCTGTTTGGAGTTCGAAAGATTTGTTACTGACGAGCCACGGCAATTGCACCTATCAAAGCAACTAAAAGAATTATTGAAACGAGTTCAAATGGAAGAAAAAAGTCTGTTGATAAATGAATTCCAATTTGTTGACTATTACTTATCAAATCTTGTTCGATAATCTGGTTGGGTCGTGTAGTCCAAATAATCCCGTACCACGACGTATCTAGAATGGTAGCGATTAGCGAAAAAAAAATACTTGTACAAACCAGGGAAGTAAGTCCGTCACCAACAGTCCAAAAATTCAAATGAAAGTCTTTGGAATAGTCTGAACCATTCATGAACATTACAGCAAATATGATTAAAACATTTACAGCTCCCACGTAAATAAGGAGTTGCGCGGCAGCTACAAAATAGGAATTTGATAGAATATAGAATAAGGATATACAAACAAGAACCAATCCCAAGGAAAAGGCAGAATAAATAGAGTTGGTAAATAATACCACTCCCAGACCTCCTAATATAAGACCTGAGCCCAAAAAAACTAAAAGAAAATCATGTATTGGTCCAGGCAAATCCATTATATTAATATTAAACTAAGAGATAAATAAATCGAAATCTTGTTCATGAACTTATTGAACCGACCAGGCATTCTTTTTTCTGAGACATTCCCAATTCCTATTGAATGAAATTCAAATCTATTAAGTGGGAATTGGTGCGGATACTGTTATTAGATCAATTTTGTTCTTTTCTTATTTCGAAATGTCAATTTGAAATTGAAGCTATATAATATAGTTCCAAAAACCTTTGGTCTAGATATTATTTCATTTCAATACAAATTAAGTTGTACTTCTCATCAACCAATCAATAGTTGGGATTGGGGGTTATTGTTCAAGCAAAGAAAAAGCCTTATTCCTTTATACCAAATATACCAAAACGGAACCCTATTAATTCGAAATGAAAGGGTTTAGTCATTTTTTCTTTGAGGCGAATTCAACACCGTTCGAATTGTCAAATCGTCAATTACTGACATTGGTAACCGACCTAATGCAATTTGATTATAATTCAATTCGTGACGGTCATAAGTAGCAAGTTCATATTCTTCAGTCATTGATAAACAATTTGTTGGACAATACTCAACACAGTTACCACAAAAAATACAAATTCCAAAATCAATACTGTAATTAAGCAATCGTTTCTTTCGAATATTTGTTTCAAATTTCCAATCAACAACAGGCAGATCTATAGGGCATACGCGAACACATACTTCACAAGCAATACATTTATCAAATTCAAAATGTATTCGACCGCGAAAACGCTCCAATGTGATTAATTTTTCATAAGGATATTGAATACTTACAGGTAAACGATTTGCTTGGGATAAAGTAATCATGAAACTTTGACCAATGTACCTTGCAGCTCGTATTGTTTGTTGACCATAATTCATGAAACCTATTATCATAGGGAACATATCGTGAATATCTATGAATAATTTGAGTTTCTTTCTTTCTCTTGTTTGAGATCAAGTAATGAATATTCTATTCTTTTTTTTTTATAGCGAAAGGAGCTGGGAAGAAGTTGTTAATAATAAATTGCCCAGAGATATAGGTAAAAGAAATTTCCAGCCAAGATTTAATAGTTGATCCATTCTTAGTCTCGGTAAAGTCCATCTTGTTGTAATCGGAAAGAACAAGAACAAATAAGTTTTAGCTAATGTAATAAAGATACCAATTGTCGTTCCAAAGATTCCATCCACTTTTTTTCTTTGAAATAGCTCAAATAGCTCAGGAACAAATATGTATGGAATGGAAAGATTCCAACCGCCCAAGTAAAGAACTGTTACAAATAATGAGGAAACTAATAGATTTAGATAGGAAGCAACGTAAAATAAACCAAATTTTATTCCCGAATATTCGGTTTGATAACCAGCTACTAGTTCTTCTTCTGCTTCTGGTAAATCAAAAGGTAATCGCTCACATTCCGCTAGGGAAGAAATTAGAAAAACGATAAACCCTATAGGTTGACGCCACAAATTCCACCCCCAAAAACCATATTTTGATTGTGCCCCAACTATATCAACCGTACTTGAACTGTTAGATAATCATAGTCGGTGGTAACATTACAGTTCCCATCGCTATTACAAAACCGTACATGAGATTTTCACCTCATACGGCTCCTCGGGGCCACAAATAAATGTAAGGACAGGAGTTATCTTCATATGGTTATAGGATAGATAAAGCCAAAATCTAGTGAAGGGTCCCCAATTATACCACAGGAATTCTGTCTGCTCTAAGGATAAAAAAAAAGTATTTCGGAATTTATCTCATCCTTTAAGAATTTCAATTTTGCTGTGGTGACTAATAACTTAATCAAGCCTTCAAGAAAATACTCCTTGTCGAAATATAAATAGATATTTCAACCCATCCTTATTTTTAGTTTCGATTACGAAAAAGAATTACACATTCAACTAGTTCATGAATCATGACACGAATTTTATTTCATCAATATAGGAAAGAAAGAATAAAAAGGATCCTTTCCTATTGGAATTGTATTTTTTTTCTATTTTTTTTTGTTCCTATTCTTCTTTCTAAGAGAAAAGGGGGGGTTTAAAAAAATGGAAAAGGATTATTTCGTTCCTGATAGTTATTTCTTTAACTGGTGGATAGGAGCATACTTTGGATCGGAATTGTGGGGAGTACTGCCTGATCATTTCTACCAACTTAAAGCCCCAATTAATATTCTTTTTATGTTATGCAGAAGTATCCTTTTAGATAATTGACATAATCATAATCTACATTACTAACCCATTGTGTGTTTTTTGGTGTTTCTTCCTATCCACCCATTTTGTGTTTTCAACCCCCGCAACCCATATGTATTGTAATACAAACAAACGCTAATGAAAATTCCATAAGGTCCATAAGGTTGGTCTTTTGAGCCCGCTTCAAACTAGGATGATCAATCAACTAATCTTGGGGTAAGGGGCTTCCTCCACTTTTACTTTTGTTTACTTCCCCTTAATACTTGTACATAGAAAATGAGACTTAAGTCGCTTGTACTGCGAATTAAAAAGTTGTTTTCTTTCACTCATATATAACTATCAAATTTCTTTTATTAACCTAATTTATTAACCTAAAGAATAAATGAAAAAAAAAAAGAAAATCTCTATTTTTCTATTGAAGTTCTTTTTTTTTTCTAGAACGAAAAGCAAAACAATAGTAAAAAAAAGCTTAGGTTTTAGCGAATCGCACGTAGAGATATTGATAAAACACATAAAGTTAATGGTATTTCATAACTAATTGATTGAGCAGCAGCTCGCAGACCGCCTAAAAAGGAATATTTATTATTTGATCCATATCCTGACATAAGAAGTCCAATAGGAGCAATACTTGAAATGGCAATCCATAAAAAAATACCAATATTGAGGTCCGCTAAAACAAGGTTATGACTAAAAGGAATTACTGAAGAACTTAGTAGAATTGCTATGACTGCTATAGATGGTCCAATACTGAATAAACTACTATTTCCTCTAGATGGAAGAAGGTTTTCTTTGAAAAGTAGTTTTGTCCCATCTGCTAAAGCTTGAAGAATTCCCAAGGGACTGGCGTATTCAGGCCCAATACGTTGTTGTATTCCGGCAGATATTTCTCTTTCTAACCACACAATTACTAGGACACCTATTGTGATTGCCACTACCGGAGTCGAAATAGGGGCAAGCACCCACATGATCCCATAGACTTCTTGTAGGGATTCCAATCTGGAAAAAGAATTGATATCTTGTACTTCTGTTGTATCAATTATCATTTCAACGGTCAACTTCCCCCATAATGATATCTATACTACCTAATATTGTCATAATATCAGCCAATTTCATTCTTTTAACTAACTGAGGAAGAATTTGCAAATTGATAAAACCCGGCGGGCGAATTTTCCATCTCCAAGGAAAACCACTTTGATCTCCTATCAGAAAAATTCCCAATTCCCCTTTTGGGGCTTCTACTCTCACATAAAGTTCTTGTTTCGTCAATTCAAAGGTGGGAGAAGGCTTTTTACTAATGAATTGATCTTCAAAACTATTCCATTCTGGACCGTTTTCTCTATCAAAACATCGAATTTCTAAATTTTCGTAGGGCCCCCCTGGAATTTCTTCTAAAGCCTGTTGAATAATCTTTATAGATTCCGTCATTTCACTGATTCGGACTAAATAACGAGCTAATGAATCTCCTTCTTTTTGCCACTGGATTTCCCAATCAAATTCGTCATAACACTCATAATGATCAACTTTACGAAGATCCCATTCTATTCCAGACGCTCGTAGCATTGGTCCGGATAAACCCCAATTTATTGCTTCTTCTCCACCAACAATGCCTACTCCTTCAACCCGTTCTAAAAAAATAGGATTTCGCGTAATCAGTTTTTGATATTCAGAAACCCCCGTTAAAAAATAATCGCAGAAATCCAAACATTTATCTATCCAACCATGAGGTAAATCAGCCGCGATTCCTCCGATACGAAAATAATTATGCATCATCCGCATACCGGTGGCAGCTTCGAACAGATCATATACTAATTCTCTTTCTCTGAAAATATAGAAGAAAGGGGTCTGTGCACCAATATCTGCCATAAAGGGGCCAAGCCATAACAGATGGGAAGCTATACGACTCAACTCCAACATAATTACTCGGATATAGCTGGCTCTTTTGGGTACTTGAATATTCCCCAAGAGTTCGGGTCCATTTACAGTTATTGCTTCGGTGAACATAGTAGCTAAATAATCCCAACGGGTTACATAAGGCAGATATTGTATAATTGTTCGGTTTTCCGCAATTTTTTCCATCCCTCGGTGTAAATAACCCAATATTGGTTCACAGTCAATAACATCTTCACCATCTAGAGTAACTATAAGGCGAAGAACGCCGTGCATTGATGGGTGGTGAGGTCCCATATTAACTATCATAAATTCTTTTTCTGTAGCTAGTATACTCATAGGTTTTTACTCGATTCATTCTTACATGAATTGTTGAAAACAACAAAAAGTTCATCAAGATTCAAAATCAAAAAATTTCGAATTTTTTGATTTTTTTTTTTCAAATTAACGATTTTTTGACTCCCTAATATTCAACTTATTAATTAATTCCTTATAACGTACTCTATTTTTCTTTGACAAATACGCTAGTAGACGTTGGCGTTTTTCCAAAATTTTCCGTAGACCTCTTTGAGATAAATAGTCTTTTCTATGTAATTCTAAATGTGAAGTAAGTCTCCGTATCTTATTAGTGAAACGTAATACTTGAAATTCGACCGATCCACAGTTTTCTTCTTTTTTTTCTTGAAACATAACTGAGACGAATGAATTTTTTACCATAAAAAGAAACCCTCTCTCTCTCTCCTTTTTTGAAGATGAATTTTACTGATCAGTTATAATAATACCAGTTACTTGAATTTGATAGATACAATAATCTTAAGTTCGTTATGAACTTGCTAGAAAATCAATAATCAATCCTATTTTCAATTTGATTGGGATCAAAAAGGGTGGTATATTTCTGCAAAACAGAAAAATGGGACCTAAAATAAAAAAAAAACTTCTTAATTCCTTTATAGATCTAATTAATATGTATGTCTCTAATTAATATGTATGTCATTAAATTGGTATCTTGTATCAGACTGGAATGGAAGACAAGAAATGTATACATTTCTTTGTTTTCATGTCCTAAACATGGACATGGTCGATAGGAAAAACACACTATTAACGAATTTTCAATCGTGGATACATATGTACCCTTACCATACTGAAATGACTCCCACTATTGGTATTAAACCAATAGCGATTCATACAAATTAAATCTTCTAATCGAGAATTGGTCCAAATAAAGAACTTTAATTTAATTAGTTGATTTTTCGAGAGAGAAAAATCTGTGTTTTTATCCAAAAAGAAACCCCGGCGTTTTACGTTAGTACAAAATAATGGATTTCTCTCCATCTCCATACCATTTTGATTCTTCGAATTGAAACAAATTAGGGTTGTTAATTCTCTACGACGTTTAGGGAATAAAATATTTTCAGGAACAAGCAAATCATAATGATTTTTGTTTCTATTTCGAGTCATTTTTTGATGCTTTGCAATAAATTCATTAAAAATTTTTTTATCAACATAGCCTTTTTCGTAGTATCTTTTAGTAACTCTTCGCTTATTCTTATGAACCAACGGAATACCTATGATTTGATATATAAAAAATTGTCCATCATTTTTTACAGACAAACGACGGGGTTCGATAATAAGCATTCCCCCTTTCGTCAATTCTGTAAGAGTGAAATCCTTCTTAGTGATCAAAATAGCCAAACGAATTTCTCCTCCTTGAATAGAGGCTAAAGTAACGTCGCTAGGGTTTATCAGTCGAACCAGGTGACAATATACTTTCATATCATTGAGTATTTTTTCCCTGAAAGAAACAGTACCCCTCCATCTCAATTGCAAACACAAAAATTTTTTTAGGAAGAAATCAAGTTGTACGTCTGTTTCTCTCTTGTATTGTTTTTTCTTTATACGTTTTTTCCTGTTCGATGTCGTAGGATTTTCTTCAACATCCTTTTCGTGGTTTGAGAGAACTGATCCAAGACTTACTTGGCTTTGTGCATCTGATTCCGTATTTCCTTGATCTGCGAGCTCTTTTTCTTCTTGACTTTGATTCGATAATTCAAGATATTCTTTTTGATTGGATGATATAAAAGGATACGCTTCTTTTTTTCCGGTTATAATTTTTTTACCATTTCCATTAAAGTTTAAAAGAAGTAATTTGATTGGTATGATCCATGGTTTTGTTCTATATACATTAAAAAGTAGCGAAAATTCTGGAAAGAACCAAGGCTCCAGGTTTGATATAGGACAACTTAGTATTTTTTCATTCATTCCCATCCAATCAAATTTTTTTTTTTTTTTGTTGGATGGGTTAATTTCTTCATCTTGATGAATTGTAAGATAAAAAGGGCCTCTTTTATTAATTGCATCAATTTTTTTAGAATTATCGGACCCAAGCTTAGTATTTCGCTTACTGTTGGTACTAGTATCCATATCAACCCAGGCTTCAATATTGACCTTCTTTTGAAGAGAAAAATTAAGAATTCCCCAATCAAAATATTTTCTATACAAGAATTTGTCCATATCCATAATATAATCTTCTCCTAGATAATTATTGATAGGGATACCTCCCAGCATAGCAAAAAAATTTCCTTTCTTTATATTGTAATTATAACAATACTCTTCTTTATTATTTACTTGGTCTAGTGATTTATCAATATGTGAGTCGTTCTTATCGTCATAATTAATCGATTTATATGATAAAAGAGAATATCTATAGTGTTTTTTAAAATTCGATTTTTTTTTATGTAACGAGTCTGCTTCAAAAAAATGTTGTTTTTCGCAATGAGTTGATCCGTTTTTTTCATATGAATGTCTTTTAGTGAAATCATTATTTCGAGCTATATAACCTTGATGGGCTCTATTTCGCCATTCTTGTGGTACTAATCTAGCCCATTTAATCCGAGAGAAATCATATTGATAATAATTGCTTAACCAGTTTTTCCATAGATTCCTTCCAAAATGCCAAAAGGGTTTATGTCTTAATTGGTAATTAAATATTCCGTGTTTGTCAAAAAAATATTTTATTTCATTATTAGGAAATAGGGGTGTGACGTGATATTGAAGAATAGGTCTTAAATTCAAAAAGTTAAAAATTCGGGCTTGTAACAATTTGTAAAATACATATGCTTGTGATTGTGAAAAAGAGGATAAATTACAAGAAATCTTCGAATTCTTATTACTAATCTTCAAAAGTGATTTTTTGACAGTCGAAATAAAGTGAATTCTTTTTTGATTTGTTTTATTAATTATTTCCGGATTTTCTTCATTATTTTGGACGTTTTTCTCAAAAATTAAAAATTCTTTTCTTGTTGATTCACGAAAATATTTTGCATTAATTTTTGGAATAGGAATAGTAAGGGTAGTTAAAAAAAACTTTCTGTATAGCTTTTCGATAAAAAATTTTACCAAAAAATAGGATTTACGGGTTAATCGAGTATTGCTTTTTTTGAATATCTTCAAAATCTTTTTTGATGAGTCTAATATTTTAGCAGAATACGCTGGTTTGTTCGAACTAATATTTGTTTTTTGAGTTAGCGAGCCTTTTTTATTTGCTTTTGTAATTTTATATATTTGATTTCGTATTCTGCTTGTTCTAATAGTCAGAGCTTTCTTTTTTTTTTCCGCCCGGGATAAATTTGGCCAACCCATAGATGGAATTTCAATAGACGATTCGTGAATCTTCTGATTACTGAGTATCGAATTTTTTTGAGTTTCACCCAATTCATCGATTTCTCTCAAGTTTCTTTTTAAAAGTTCTTTTATTTTTCCTTCTTTGAAGATCCTTAAAACTATAAAAAACTTATTTTTCAATATTTTTTTTTTAAGTTCTTTAAAAACAGGTTCAAAAAACGAACGTTGTTTTCTGGGAGAACAAAAGGGCATTTCAGTTTCCAATCCCAAAGCTGTTAAAAAACAAAAATCAGCTTCTTCTTCACCTTTTGCATCTTTTTGAGAGGTTTGTATCTTAGTCTTAGATCTGTGCCAGGGTTTCAGGCGAAAAGGGAATAGGATCTTTATCTGAATACCTTCTGTTAACCAGTTTTTGGGAAATTCTGTTTCAGATAAATTAACGCCACTATAAGTGCACTTAACATAAATTTCCCGCCGCCAATCCTTAAAATCCTCGGACCATTCGGGATCTTGGAATAATAGTATTCGACCCAAATTTTTAGCTATTATCAATGAAGGTAATATGATATATTTTCTAAGAATCGATTGAATTACTAACATACAGCTTCTTAGTACTCGAGTAAGGAAACGCTTATCCCAGCCTTCTGCTTGTTTTATACGTACCTTTTCTTGTGTTGTGTATCTTTCTTTTTTTGGCTTCTTTTTTTTTTTATCCAATTTTCTTGGCCTTTCGTTTGTATAATTAGAAAATTTGTGGTCGCTTTTTTTCCACATCCAATTTCTAAAAATAACTTTCATTAGTCCGGAAATATCAAAAGACAAATAAAAGGGTTTGTCTATTTTGTTCAAAAAAAGAGGGGAATGGGCATTTGCTTGAACCGGTTTCCAAATAACAGTTTTACGTCTTTGTGCGCGCATGGAACCTTTTATTATATATCGACGAAAATC